CTTGGTCTTGGACCAGATCTCGAATTATTCTCAACGGTTTGTGTAGCCATAAATCCTATTGCATTGATTGAATTTTATTGACTTTGTAAATCATACCGTTGTAAATAACCGATCTTATTATAGATCCATTGTGGTCTTGAAATTTTATAATAATGGAAATAGCAACCCTAGTCGCCATCTTTATATCTGGTTTACTTGTAAGTTTTACCGGGTACGCCTTATATACCGCTTTTGGGCAACCCTCTCAACAACTAAGAGATCCATTTGAAGAACATGGGGACTAATTGAAGTCAAGTAATGAGCCGCCCGTGTTGGGCGGCTCATTACTTGACTTTAATGCATTAATTCATTAGTATTTCTAAAGTAACATTATACTTTAACTATAATTGAGATAATCAAAAATCATTTTTTAGTCGGAACCTTAGGCGGTTCTCGAAAAAAGATAGCGAAAAAAATGATTCCTAGAGTCGAGACTAAGAGGAATGTATAAACCAATGCTTCCATAAATTCGATCGTGGTTTACAATTATAGCTTCCACACCTGTTCATTTGGGAGCATCTCCCAGATAAAGACAAGAGTCAAAGAAAAGGGCGATTTAAATCCAGCAAAATTTATCTGGTAATCTATGTAGAAAGTGAAATCAAAAAAAATCCAATAGAAGCGAAAGATACCATATCAGATCAATGTTTATCAGATTACCTGTCTCCTTGTAGTTGGATCCCCAAGTTTTTGGAATGCTCCAAATTCTACTTGAGCATCCAAATCTGGATCAATCCCCGCAAAAACATCTCTGAACAAGGTTCTAGCACCATGCCAAATGTGTCCGAAAAAGAAGAGCAAAGCAAACGAAGCATGCCCAAAAGTGAACCAACCCCTCGGACTACTACGAAAAACACCATCAGATTTCAAAGTAGCACGATCTAATTCAAAAATTTCACCTAATTGAGCGCGTCTAGCATATTTTTTCACAGTTGCAGGATCACTATAACTGACTCCGTTAAGTTCGCCACCATAGAACTCAACAGTTACCCCTACTTGCTCAACACTATACTTCGATTCCGCCCTTCGAAAAGGAACATCGGCTCTCACAATTCCGTCTCCATCTACCAAAACTACCGGAAATGTTTCAAAAAAAGTAGGCATACGACGTACAAAAAGCTCACGCCCCTCTTTATCTCTAAAGATAGGGTGCCCTAACCATCCAACAGCTATTCCGTCCCCGTTATCCATTGAGCCCGCTCTGAATAATCCCCCCTTTGCGGGATTATTGCCGATGTAATCATAAAAAGCTAATTTTTCAGGAATTTTAGACCAGGCTTCTGATAAACTCTGATTTTCAGCTAGTCCGGCACCAACCCTTCGATAGATTTCTTGCTGGAAGTATCCCTGATCCCATTGATAACGGGTGGGACCGAATAATTCGATGGGGGTAGTTGCCGAACCATACCACATAGTTCCGGCAACAACAAAAGCCGCAAAAAAGACAGCAGCGATACTACTGGAAAGAACAGTTTCAATATTACCCATACGCAACCCTTTGTATAGGCGTTGGGGCGGACGAACACTAAGATGAAATAGGCCTGCTAATATGCCCAATGTCCCTGCTGCAATATGATGAGAGGCTATGCCTCCCGGAACAAAAGGATCAAAACCTTCTACGCCCCACGCAGGACTTACAGATTGTACTTTTCCAGTTAGTCCGTAAGGATCGGACACCCATATTCCAGGACCATACAAGCCCGTTACATGAAATGCACCAAACCCAAAGCAAGCTAACCCTGATAGAAATAAATGAATTCCAAAAATCTTGGGCAAATCCAAAGAAGGTTTTCCTGTACGTTCATCACGGAATATTTCTAGATCCCAATACACCCAATGCCAGATAGCTGCCAAAAAGCACAAACCAGAAAACACAATATGCGCCCCGGCCACACCCTCGTAACTCCAAATACCCGGATTTGTTACAGTTCCTCCTGTGATACTCCAACCTCCCCATGAATTGGTTATTCCTAAACGAGTCATGAAGGGTATAACAAACATACCCTGTCTCCACATTGGATCAAGAACGGGGTCAGAGGGATCAAAAACGGCTAATTCGTATAGAGCCATTGAACCAGCCCACCCAGAAACTAGAGCTGTATGCATTATATGGACAGCAAGCAACCGACCGGGATCATTCAATACGACGGTATGAACACGATACCAAGGCAAACCCATGAAAATACAACTTTATCAAAGAAAAAAAAAAAAAAAGATAGGAGGAATTTGATTGATGAGTATAATGATATTATG